ATTTCTTTCCCTCTTTACTATTCAAAGAAGAAGTCGTTTTGTTAAGTTTATACGCACTTTGTATGAGAAATGATATAGAGATTGTGGTTGTCTAACGAGAGGCTGTGCAATGATAAGATCTTGCTTCGGGCGGGTCACATATTGGGCAATTTGCTTTCTAATTTGAAAAAGGCGATTTATGCTTTATCGACTTATTTCACATCATGGTTCGGGCGTTCAAAATCGGTGAGGCTTCCTCTTTCTTATTAGTAAAAGGAAAGGGATTAGAATCCTAAGATAAGAATTATTTCAGATTGATCGGAACAAATAGATGCAGCAAATCGGGTGTTATGTCAATGCCATACAATATATGTAATTTATATACACATATATACATATATGAAGTATGAAGAGAATATTGTAGATTGATCTATATAAACTTAAGCCTTTATCTTTATTCTAGATTACAACTTTATAGGCTGACTAAGTTTATAGACTAAGAGATAGATAGTATGGTAGAAAGATTCATCTATTTCTTTCTACCATACTATCTATCTCTTAGAATACTACCCATTAGAGTCCGCTCATTTCATTTAAGTTAAGACGTGATATTGGAATCCTTTTCATTTGACTTCGTCAATTTTTGATAAGAACTCAGAAGGAAAGTTTAATTCAATTGAATTTGAAAATTCAATTGAATTAATCATTTTGACTAACTGTTTTTACGTAAATGATAAGTAGAAAGGCGGTAGGAACTAGAATGAATAGTGCAGTAGCAATAAATGCAAGAATATTGACTTCCATAATCTTATCGGTTTTTTTACTTGGCAATAACTCGGGATTTAATCCCCTAGAGATGAGAAATCTTTCGTCTGTAAATTCAATTAATTACCTCTCGATGATATCGAATCGTATTAATATTATGAATAACAATATATGATCTTTCAAATAAACCCGTCGTCGAGACTTGAATAGTATAACATAGGAAGTTCTTTTATCCATACCGAATCCAGATTTCGATTCCTGATCCAATCAATCCAAAATTCCTTTATTTATTATCCGTTTCCTTATTTTTTTTTCTATAACCTACTACCTTTCGTTTTCCTTGGACAATCATTTGATAAAGGATCATCAGGTTGCCTTTCCACTTCGATTAATTACATAGTTACAAACCTAAACAAACAATAAAAGCGAAATGGAAAAAATAGGAAAGAAAAAATAATCAATAAAAACTCCTTTTTGCTTTGGGAATGAAAGTATGCCCCCCGACACCCTTTACTAGACTAGTTCATAGAAAAGGAAAAAACGAATTGATGTATTTATTGGATATTGGATCCGTCGGGACTGGCGGGGCTCGAACCCGCAGCTTCCGCCTTGACAGGGCGGTGCTCTGACCAATTGAACTACAATCCCGGGGCAATAAGGGATCTCGCAGAAAATTTGATTCTTTTTTATCTTCGTATGGGGTATTTCTGAAGAACAAGGGGGGTTATACCATCTCATGATAGATTGGCTAATTATTGGGCCGAGCTGGATTTGAACCAGCGTAGACATATTGCCAACGAATTTACAGTCCGTCCCCATTAACCACTCGGGCATCGACCCAGGAAGAATCAATTTTAGGCTTATTGTTAATCCATGATCAACTTCCTCTCGTAGTACCCTACCCCCAGGGGAATTCGAATCCCCGCTGCCTCCTTGAAAGAGAGATGTCCTAAACCACTAGACGATGGGGGCCGACTTGCTTTGCTCAACCGCCCTCATACTATGATAATAGTATCATCAGTTTTTTGAAATTGTCAATATAATGGAATGATATGATTAGATCCGAGGGATCTTTCCGTTTTTCAGAATTGTATAGAATTTCATGATTCGATGAAATATCTTGAAATTTCTTTTATGTCGAATTTACATATATGTTATGTATCAATCAAGTGAATTTTGTTTAATTTTATTTATTAATTTTGTTTATAGGGATCATCTCCTCAATAAAATAAATTTAGGGCCAGTCTTGAAACAATTCATTTTACCCTAGACTTCCTAGGCAAATCCATTTGATTATTCAAAAAAAAATCAGTCACTAGCGACTATGAGTCTACTGCATATACTTATCTATATTATATATATAATATGTGCATATAGAGATTTTATCTACACAGTAACTTGTTCGGGAATTAAATAAAATAAGCCCTTTTAACTCAGTGGTAGAGTAACGCCATGGTAAGGCGTAAGTCATCGGTTCAAATCCGATAAGGGGCTTTTCTTTTTTTCATAAAAGTCCAGTCATAGTATTCAGAAAATAGAGGTATTTTGTTTTTATTTGGAATACAATACAAAAGGAACTTACGGGATAATACGTTATCATTATACTGAGTTAGAATATAGTAGTTCTAGTTATAAAGTGGAACGTTTGTTCGGTAACTTTTCATGATTATGAATAATCACAAGCCACCTCTTGAATCACCAAAGACCCCTAAATTTTCCATTCTACTAACAAATCCATTGGAAAGATTCGAAATCA